AGTTTCAATTTTTTATTCGATGCAGTTATAACGGATCCCAATGATCAAAAAATTAGAAAAAAAGCGATAAAAGAAATTACTAAAAGAGTTACCCGGTGGTCATACAAATTAATCGATAATGTAGACCAAGAACTGGGAGAATACGACGAAAATGTAAGAGGGGAACATGCATTTCGTTCACGAAAAGCCAAACGTTTAGTGGTTGCTGTTGATCACCAGACAAAAGAGGATGTGACTTTGCCCCATTATTTTGAACAATCGGATTTTCGTCGATATATAATCAAAGGTTCCATGCGCGCACAAAGACGTAAAACCGTTATTTGGAAACCAGTTCAAGCAAATGCCCATTCCCCTCTTTTTGTGGACAGAATAGACAAAACCCTTTATTTGTCTTTTGATATTTCCCGACTGATGAAAGTAATTCTTCGAAATTGGATGGTAAAAAATAAAAACCAAAAACTTTCTGATTATACAAACGCAAAGACAAGAAAATTGGATAAAAAAGAAAAAAAGACGCTCAAAGGCGAAAGATACCAAAGACAAGAAATGGTACGTATAAAACAAGCAGAAGGCTGGGATAAGCGTTTACTTACTCGAATACTAAGAAGTTCTATGTTAGTAATCCAATCGATTCTTAGAAAATCTATTATATTACCGTTATTGATAATAGCTAAAAATGTGCTTCGCATACTATTATTCCAAGATCCCGAGTGGTCCGAGGATTTTAAGGATTGGAATCATGAAATTTATGTTAAATGCACTTATAGTGGTGTTAATTTATCTGAAACAGAATTTCCGAAAAACTGGTTAATAGAAGGTATTCAGATAAAGATCCTATTCCCCTTTCACCTGAAACCCTGGCACAGATCTACGATACAATCCTCTCATAAAGATCCAAAAAGTGAACAAGAAACTGATTTTTGTTTTTTAACAGTTTTGGGGCTGGAAACTGACATGCCGTTCGGTTCTCCCCGAAAACGACGTTCCTTTTTTGAACCCATTTTTCAAGAACTAAAAAAAAAAATTAGAAAATTGAAAACGAAGTCTTTTATAGTTTTAAGGGATTTCAAAGAAGGAAAAATAAAAGAACTTTCAAAAATAAACTTGAGAGAAATCGAGAAATTGAGGGAAACTCAAAAAAATTCGATAATAAGTAAGCAGATGATTCACGAACCGTCTATTGAAATTTCATCTATGGATTGGACGAAATTATCCCGGACCGAAAAAAAAATGAAAGATCTGACTAATAGAACAAGCAGAATCATAAATCAAATATATAAAATTACAAAAGAAAAGAAAAAAGGATCGCTAACAAATATTAGTTCGAACAAACCAACTTCTTCTGTTAAAATATTAGACCCATCAAAAAGGATTTGGCGGATATTAAAAAAAAGAAATGCTCGATTAATCCGTAAATCCTATTTATTTCTAAAATTTGTCATTGAAAAGATATACAGAAATATTTTTCTATCTACCCTTACTATTCCAAGAATCAATACAAAACCTTTTCGTGAATCAACAAGAAAAAAAATGAAAATTATTGAGAAAAACATCCACAATAATGAAGCAAATCCCGAAAGAATTAATAAAACAAATCAAAATAGAATTATTTCGACTATCCAAAAATCGATTTCTAAGACTAGTAATAAGAATTCAAAGATTTCTTGTAATTTATCGTCTTTTTCACAATCACAAGCATATGTATTTTACAAATTATTACAAATCCCAATTTTGAACTTTTATAATTTAAGACCCGTTCTTCAATATCACGGAACATCTCTATTTCTTAAGAATGAAATAAAAGATTTTTTTGAAAAACACGGAATCTTTAATTACCAATTAAGACATAAACCCCTTTGGAATTTTGGAAGTAATCCACGAAAACACCGGTTAAGCGGGCATTATCAATATGATTTATCTCGGATTAAATGGGCTAGATTAGTACCACAAGAATGGCGAAATAGAGCCAATCAACACGGTATGGCTCAAAATAAAGATTTAATTAAAAGTGATTCGTATGAAAAAAATGGATTAACTCATTGCGAAAAACAACATTTTTTTGAAGCAGACCTATTACGTAATCAAAAATCGAATTTTAAAAAACACTATAGATATGATCTTTTATCATATAAATCGATTAATTATGAAGATAAGAAAGACTCGTATATTGATAGATCACTAGTCCAAGTAAATAATAAAGAAGAGTATTATTATAATTACAATAGAAAGAAAGGAAAATTGTTGGCTATGCTGGGAAGTATCTCTATCAATAATTATATCTCTATCAATAATTATATAGGGGAAGATGATATTATGGATATGGAAAAATTCTTGTATAGAAAATATTTTGATTGGAGAATTCTTAATTTTTGTCTTAGAAATAAGGCCAATATGGAAGCCTGGGTTGATATGGATACTGGTACCGGCAGTAATCAAAATACTCGGATTGGGTCCAATAATTATCAAAAAATTGATGCAATTAATAACAGAGCCCCCTTTTATCTTACAATTCATCAAGATGAAGAAATTAACCCATCCACTCAAAGGGGGTTCTTTTGGGATTGGATGGGAATGAATGAAGAAATACTAAGTTGTCCTATATCAAACCCGGAATCTTGGTTGTTCCCAGAATTTGTACTACTTTTTAATGCATATAGAACGAAACCCTGGATTATACCAATCAAATTACTTCTTTTCCATTTTAATGGAAATAGTAAGAAAAATAGAACCGGAAAGAAAGAGGCGGATCTTTTTATATCACCTACTCAAAAAGAATATCTTGAATTATCGAATCAAAGTAAAGAAGAAAACGAACTCGCAGACCAAGGAACTCCGAGATCGGATGCACAAAAGCAAGTAATTCTTGGATCAGTTCTCTCAAACCAAGAAAAAGATGGTGAAGAAAATTATACGGGATCGGACATGAAAACCCGTATAAAGAAAAAGCAATACAAAAGAGAAACCGAAGTACAGCTCGATTTCTTCCTAAAAAGATATTTGTGTTTGCAGTTGCGATGGCGGGGTGCTGTTTCTTTCAGAGAAAAAATACTCAATGATATGAAAGTATATTGTCACCTGGTTCGACTAATAAATCCTAGCGACGTTACTATAGCCTCTATTAAAGGGGGAGAAATTAGTCTGCCTGTTTTGATCACTAAGAAGAATTTCGCTCTTAAAGAATTGACGAAAGGGGGAATGCTTATTATCGAACCCCGGCGTTTGTCTGTAAAAAATAATGGGCAATTTTTTCTATATCAAATCGTAGGTATTGCATTGGTTCATAAGAATAAGCGCAAAATTACTAAAAGATACCAAGAAAAGGGCTATGTTGATAAAAAAGATTTTGATGAATTCATTGCAAAACATCACAAAATGACTGGAAATAGAAACAAAAATCATTATGATTTGCTTGTTCCTGAAAATATTTTACTCCCTAAACGTCGTAGAGAATTAAGAACCCTAATTTGTTTCAATTCGAAGAAGCAAAATGGTATGCAGACAAATCCAGTATTTTTTAATAACGGAAAGGGCGGCGGCCACGTTTTGGATAAAAACAAAAATCTTGCTAGAGAGAAAAATCAACTAATTCAATTAAAGTTCTTTATTTGGGCCAATTCTCGATTAGAAGATTTAATTTGTATGAATCGGTATTGGTTTAATACGAATAATGGGAGTCGTTTCAGTATGGTAAGGGTCCATATGTATCCACGATTGAAAATTCGTTAATAGTGTGCTTTTCCTATCTATCATGTCCCATTTTGGGATATGAAAACAAAGAAATGTATACATGTCTTGTCTTCCATTCCAGTCTGATACAAGATACCAAATTAATGGCGAACATATTAATTAGATCCATAAATGAATCAAGAAACTCTTTTTTTAGGTCCAAATTTTTCTCTTTTGCCGAAATATCCATCCTTTTGGATCCCTAATCAAATTGAAAATTGGATTGATTATTGATATTGATTTTCTAGCAAGTTCATAACGAACTTAAGATTATTGTGTATATCAAATTGAAGTAACTAGTATTATTATTACTGATCAGTAAAATTCATCTTAAAAAAGGAAGGGGGAGGGGTTTCGTTTTATGGTAAAAAATGCATTCATCTCAGTTAGGGTTCAAGAAAAAAAAGAAAAAAACAGCGGATCGGTTGAATTTCAAGTATTTCGTTTCACCAACAAGATCCGGAGACTTACTTCACATTTAGAATTGCACAGAAAAGACTATTCATCTCAAAGGGGTCTACGTAAAATTTTGGAAAAACGCCAACGTCTCCTAGCTTATTTGTCAAAGAAAAATAGAGTACGTTATAAAGAATTAATTAGTAAGTTGAATATCCGGGAGTCAAAAAATCGTTAATTTGAAATTTGAAAAACAATTTCGAATTATTTGATTTTGACTGTTGATGAACTTCTTGTTGTTTTCAACAATTCATGTAAGAATGAATCGAGGAAAAACCTATGAGTATACTAGCTCCAGAAAAAGAAAAAGAATTTATGATAGTCAATATGGGACCTCACCACCCGTCAATGCATGGTGTTCTTCGTCTCATCGTTACTCTAGACGGTGAAGATGTTATTGACTGTGAACCAATATTGGGTTATTTACACAGGGGGATGGAAAAAATTGCGGAAAACCGAACAATTATACAATATCTGCCTTATGTAACCCGTTGGGATTATTTAGCTACTATGTTCACAGAAGCAATAACTGTAAATGGACCAGAACAGTTGGGAAATATTCGCGTACCTAAAAGGGCCAGCTATATCAGAGTAATTATGTTGGAGTTGAGTCGTATAGCTTCCCATCTGTTATGGCTTGGCCCTTTTATGGCAGATATTGGTGCACAGACTCCTTTCTTCTATATTTTCAGAGAAAGAGAATTAGTATATGATCTGTTCGAAGCTGCCACCGGTATGAGAATGATGCATAATTATTTTCGTATCGGAGGAGTAGCAGCCGATTTACCCTATGGTTGGATAGATAAATGTTTGGATTTCTGCGATTATTTTTTAACAGGGGTTGCGGAATATCAAAAACTTATTACGCGAAACCCGATTTTTTTAGAACGAGTTGAAGGAGTAGGCACTATTGGTGGAGAAGAAGCAATAAATTGGGGTTTATCAGGACCAATGCTACGAGCGTCTGGAATAGAATGGGATCTTCGTAAAGTTGATCATTATGAGTGTTATGACGAATTTGATTGGGAAGTCCAGTGGCAAAAAGAGGGGGATTCCTTAGCTCGTTATTTAGTCCGAATCGGTGAAATGACGGAATCCGTAAAAATTATTCAACAGGCTTTAGAAGGAATTCCGGGAGGCCCCTATGAAAATTTAGAAATCCGCTGCTTTGATAGAGAAAGCGATCCAGAACGTAATGATTTTGAAAATCGATTCATTAGTAAAAAGCCTTCTCCTACCTTTGAATTGACAAAACAAGAACTTTATGTGAGAGTAGAAGCCCCAAAAGGAGAATTGGGAATTTTTCTGATAGGGGATCAAAGTGGGTTTCCTTGGAGATGGAAAATTCGCCCCCCGGGTTTTATCAATTTGCAAATTCTTCCTCAGTTAGTTAAAAGAATGAAATTGGCTGATATTATGACGATATTAGGTAGTATAGATATCATTATGGGGGAAGTTGATCGTTGAAATGATAATTGCTACACCCGAAGTACAAGATATCAATTCTTTTTCCAGATTGGAATCCCTACAAGAGGTCTATGGGATCCTATGGGTGCTTGCCCCTATTTCGATTTATGTATTGGCAATCACAATCGGTGTCCTAGTAATTGTGTGGTTAGAAAGAGAAATATCTGCAGGAATACAACAGCGTATTGGGCCTGAATACGCCAGCCCTTTGGGAATTCTTCAAGCTTTAGCCGATGGAACAAAACTCCTTTTCAAAGAAAACCTTCTTCCATCTAGAGGAAATAGTAGTTTATTCAGTATTGGTCCATCTATAGCAGTCATAGCAATTCTACTAAGTTATTCAGTAATTCCTTTTAGTTATAACCTTGTTTTAGCTGACCTCAATATCGGTATTTTTTTATGGATTGCCATTTCAAGTATTGCCCCTATTGGACTTCTTATGTCAGGATATGGATCAAATAATAAATATTCCTTTTTAGGTGGTCTGCGAGCTGCTGCTCAATCGATTAGTTATGAAATACCATTAACTTTATGTGTTTTATCAATATCTCTACGTGCGATTCGCTAAAACCTAAGCTTTTCGTTCTAGAAAAAAAAAAAAGAACTTGAATAGAAATCCTCATTTTTTTTATTCATTTATTTACTCTTTAGGTTAATAAAAGAAATTAGATAGTTATATATGAGTGAAAGAAAACACCTTCTAAATTCGCAGTAAACGTGGATTAAGTCTCATTTCCTATGTACAAGCGTTAAGGATAAGTAAACAAAAGTAAAAGTGGAGGAAGCCCCTTACCCCAAGACAGGTCGATTGATCATCCTAGCTTGAAGCGGGCTTAAAAGACCAACCCCATAGAATTTTCATTTTTCATTAGCTATTGTATGTATTACAATATATATTCGATATATTAGGGGGGTTGAAAACACAAAGTGGGGGGATAGGAAGGAACACCAAAATACACACAACGGGTTAGTAATGTAGATTATGTCAATTATCTAAAAGGATACTTCTGCATAACATAAAAAGAATACTAATTGGGGCTTTACGTTGGTAGAAACGATCAGGCAGTACTCCCCACAATTCCGATCCAGAGCATGCTCCTATCCGCCAGTTAAAGAAATAACTATCAGGAACGAAATAATCCTTTACCCCCCCTTAAGCCCCATTTTCTCTCAGAAAGAAGAAGAGGAACAAAAAAATAGAAAAAATACCATTACAATATAAAAGAATCCTTTTATTCTTTCTTTCATATCTTGATAGAAATCAAATTCGTGTCATGATTCATGAACTAGTGTAATGTCTAATTCTTTTTCGTAATAAAAAAAAGGATGGGTTGAAATATCTAGTGATATTTCTACAAGGAGTATTTTATTGAAGGGTTGATTAAGTTATTACTCAACACAGAAAATTTGAAATTCGTAAAGGATGAGATTAATTCAGAAATACTGTTTTTTTATCCTTAGAGCAGACAGAATTCCAGTGGTCTAATTGGGGATCCTCCGCTAGATTTTGACTTTATCCATACTATAACCATATCAAAATAACTAATACCGGTTACCGGTCCGGTCCTTACATTTATTTGTGGCCCTGAGGAGCCGTATGAGGTGAAAATCTCATGTACGGTTTTGTAATAGCGGGGGTAACATTACGGTTTCCACCGACTATGATTATCTAACAGTTTAAGTACAGTTGATATAGTTGCGGCGCAATCAAAATATGGTTTTTGGGGGTGGAATTTGTGGCGTCAACCTATAGGGTTTATCGTTTTTCTAATTTCTTCCCTAGCGGAATGTGAGAGATTACCTTTTGATTTACCAGAAGCGGAAGAAGAATTAGTAGCCGGTTATCAAACCGAATATTCAGGAATCAAATTTGGTTTATTTTACGTTGCTTCCTATCTAAATCTATTAGTTTCCTCATTATTTGTAACAGTTCTTTACTTGGGAGGTTCGAATCTTTCCATTCCATACATATTTGTTCCTGGGCTGGTTGAAATAAATAAAGCGGATGGAATCTTTGGAACGACAATTGGTATCTTTATTACATTAGCTAAAACTTATTTGTTCTTGTTCATTCCTATTGCAACAAGGTGGACTTTACCGAGACTAAGAATGGACCAACTATTAAATCTTGGCTGGAAATTTCTTTTACCTATTTCTCTCGGTAATCTATTATTAACAACTTCTTCCCAACTCCTTTCGCTATAAAGATAAAGAAAAAAAGGAATACAATATTCGCTACTTGTCTCAAACAAGAGAAAGAAATAAACTCAAAACATTCATAGATATTCACAATATGTTCCCTATGGTAACCGGTTTCATGAATTATGGTCAACAAACAATACGAGCTGCAAGGTACATTGGTCAAAGTTTCATGATTACTTTATCCCAAGCAAATCGTTTACCTGTAACTATTCAATATCCTTATGAAAAATTAATCACATCGGAGCGTTTTCGTGGTCGAATCCATTTTGAATTTGATAAATGTATTGCTTGTGAAGTATGCGTTCGGGTATGTCCTATAGATCTGCCTGTTGTTGATTGGAAATTTGAAACAGATATTCGAAAGAAACGATTGCTTAATTACAGTATTGATTTTGGAATTTGTATTTTTTGTGGTAACTGCGTTGAGTATTGTCCAACAAATTGTTTATCAATGACTGAAGAATATGAACTTGCTACTTACGACCGTCACGAATTGAATTATAATCAAATTGCTTTAGGTCGTTTACCAATGTCAGTAATTGACGATTTTACAATTCGAACAGTCTTGAATTCGCCTCAACGAAAAAACGTCTAAACCTTTTGAATTTCGAATTACTAAGGTTCAGTTTTGGTATAGTTGGTATAAAGGGATAAGGTTGTTTTTTTGCTTGGTCAATAACTCCAAATCCCAACTTTTGATTGGTTGATGAGAAGTACAACTAAATTTGTATTGAAATGAAATAATATATAGACAGAAGCTTTTTCGAACTATATATAGCTTCAATTTCAAATTGCCATTTAGAATAACGAAAAGAACGAAATTGATCCCAGAACTGTATCCGCATCAATTCCCACTTAGTAGATTAGAATTTCATTGAATTGTAATTGAGAATGTCTCATAAAGAATTTTTCCTGGTCGGCTCAATAAGGTCATGAAAAAGATTTCGATTTATTTATCTCCTATTTTAATATAATGGATTTGCCTGGACCAATACACGATTTTCTTTTAGTTTTTCTGGGATCGGGTCTTATATTAGGAGGTCTGGGAGTGGTATTATTTACCAACCCAATTTATTCTGCCTTTTCCTTGGGATTGGTTCTTGTTTGTATATCATTATTCTATATTCTATCAAATTCCCATTTTGTAGCTGCCGCGCAACTCCTTATTTACGTGGGAGCTGTAAATGTTTTAATCATATTTGCTGTAATGTTCATGAGCGGCTCAGACGATTTCAAAGATTTTCAGTTGAATCTTTGGACTATTGGCGATGGTCTTACTTCCCTGGTTTGTACAAGTCTTTTTTTTTCGCTAATCACTACTATTCTAGATACGTCGTGGTACGGGATTATTTGGACTACACGAGCCAACCAGATTATTGAACAAGATTTGATAAGTAATAGTCAACAAATTGGAATTCATTTATCAACAGACTTTTTTCTTCCATTTGAACTCGTTTCAATAATTCTTTTAGTTGCTTTAATAGGTGCAATTGCCGTGGCGCGTCAATAACAAATTTTTATAACTAGGAACAGAAATCCCAATTCTACTTTTTTATGTGTTATCACATTCATTATGTGTTATCACATTCATTTCCCTTAAATTCTTGTAAAGAATAGTTGAATATTATTCACAGATCAATAGAAAATCAAAATCGAATTTTTTTTATTCGATCTATTACCAAATAGATTCTTTTGTTCCGTACCTGGTATATTCTAAGCAACCAAATCACTTGCATTATTATTATTGTTCAGATTGAAATGAATCGAAATTGGTACGGAGTTGGTTAATGATGCTCGAGCATGTACTTGTTTTGAGTGCCTATTTATTTTCGATTGGCATCTATGGCTTGATTACGAGCCGAAATATGGTTCGGGCCTTGATGTGTCTTGAACTTATACTAAATGCAGTTAATATCAATTTTGTAACATTCTCTGATTTTTTTGATAGTCGACAATTAAAAGGAGATATTTTTTCCATTTTTGTTATAGCTATTGCAGCCGCTGAAGCAGCTATCGGATCAGCTATTGTTTCGTCAATTTATCGTAACAGAAAATCGACGCGTATCAATCAATCGACTTTGTTGAATAAGTAGTATTTCTAAATCATAATATTCATAAATTCAATTTAGGATATATAATATGCCCTAATTTCGATCCTGTTTGTGCAACTGTAAGAAATCAAAGTATCTTTGTTCCCTTGATCCAGAAGTGGATTAATTAGCAAAATTCTGGTAAATCATTGATTCATCTGGTGTTTAAATATGACATTTAAAAATTGACTAGATCGAAAATTAAAAAGTTCAAAACAAAAATAGATAGATCCAATGTCACATTCAGTAAAGATTTATGATACATGTATAGGGTGTACTCAATGTGTACGAGCTTGCCCCACAGATGTATTAGAAATGATACCTTGGGACGGATGTAAAGCAAAGCAAATTGCTTCTGCTCCAAGAACAGAGGACTGTGTTGGTTGTAAGCGATGTGAATCCGCCTGTCCAACGGATTTCTTGAGTGTTCGAGTTTATTTATGGCATGAAACAACCCGAAGCATGGGTCTAGCTTATTGATAGTGATACGTTCCCGAAAAACCCACTTGAATCCGTTTTGAATACAGTTTCTTTTTTTTTTACCGATTACCGACAAAAACCCGTACTCGAAAAAGACAAAAAAAATAGGAATATATTCTATTTTCGAGTTTCGAGCACGGGTTTTTCTGGGCCAAGTGTATCTTGTCTTTACCACGAATTATTTTCCTTGGTTAACACTAATTGTAGTTTTTCCGATAGCCGCGGGTTCTTTAATTTTTTTTCTCCCTCATAGAGGAAATAAGGTGACTAGAGGATATACAATATATATATGTGTCGTAGAACTCCTTCTAACGACCTATGCATTCTGTTATAATTTCCAATTGGACGATCCATTAATCCAGCTGGCAGAGGATTATAAATGGATCACTTTTTTTGAGTTTGACTGGCGATTGGGAATAGATGGACTTTCCATAGGACCCATTTTACTGACGGGATTTATCACCACTTTAGCTACTTTAGCGGCTCGGCCAGTTACTCGGAATTCCCGACTATTCCACTTCCTGATGTTATCGATGTACAGCGGTCAAATAGGATCATTTTCTTCTCGGGACCTTTTACTTTTTTTCATCATGTGGGAATTAGAATTAATTCCCGTTTATCTACTTCTGGCCGTGTGGGGTGGAAAGAAACGCCTTTATTCAGCTACAAAATTTATTTTGTACACGGCAGGAGGCTCCGTTTTTCTTTTAATAGGGGTTTTTGGTATCGGTTTATATGGTTCCAATGAACCAACATTAAATTTGGAAACATTAGTTAATCAGTCGTATCCTGTGGCACTGGAAATAATATTCTATATTGGATTTTTTATTGCTTTTGCTGTCAAATTGCCGATTATACCCTTTCATACGTGGTTACCAGACACCCACGGAGAGGCACATTACAGTACTTGTATGCTTCTAGCCGGAATCTTATTAAAAATGGGAGCATATGGGTTGATTCGAATCAATATGGAACTATTACCGCACGCTCATTCTATATTTTCCCCCTGGTTCATGATAGTAGGTACCGTGCAAATAATTTATGCAGCTTCAACATCTCCCGGCCAACGGAATTTAAAAAAAAGAATAGCCTATTCCTCTGTATCTCATATGGGTTTCATAGTTCTAGGAATAGGCTCGATAACCGATACAGGTCTCAATGGAGCCGTTTTACAAATAATTTCGCATGGGTTGATTAGTGCTGCACTTTTTTTCTTGGCAGGAACGAGTTATGATAGAATACGTTTTGCTTATCTAGACGAAATGGGCGGACTAGCTATACCAATTCCAAAGATCTTCACACTATTCAGTATCTTATCGATGGCCTCCCTTGCATTACCCGGCATGAGTGGTTTTGTTGCAGAATTGATAGTATTTTTTGGAATAATTACCAGCCAAAAATTTTTTTTAATGGCAAAAATAGTAATCACTTTTGTAATGGCAATTGGAATGATATTAACTCCTATTTATTCATTATCTATGTTACGTCAAATGTTCTATGGGTACAAGCTATTTAATGTCCCAAACTCTTATTTTTTTGATTCTGGACCACGGGAGTTATTTGTTTTGATCTCAATTCTTCTACCCGTAATAGGTATTGGTATTTATCCCGATTTCGTTCTCTCACTATCAGCGGACAAGGCCGAAGCTATTATATCTAATTTTTTTTGTAGATAGTTTTCATGACTAAAAAAAATCAAAAAGAAATCCCATGATTTTAAAAAGAGTTCGTTATCCAATGAACAAAGAAATCCTTTTTCTTCTCTTACTTTTAAGTTTAATAAGTTTAAGTTAAATAAAAAAGTTAAATAAAAAGAAGAAGTAAAATAATTTAAAAATTGTCACCAACCGCCAAAGGCATTTGTAAGAACCTTTTGAATCAAGCAGTGCGGCGATTCAAAAGGTTCTCGGCATCTTACACTAAGACCAAGTTTCGTTTCGATCTCCGCGCTGTCCTATGTTTGTATTCATCAAACCCTTTCTTCAATTCAAATAGGTGTTAATTAAATGAACCATAACTATGTAACCCTATTCCTAATAGATTGACTCCGAAATAGCATATCCAAATTATAAGAAAGCCCATAGAAGCCACAATTGCGGAATTTACACCTTCCCATTTTGTATTTGTTCGAGTATGTAAATAAATCCCGAATATCGTCCAAGTAATAAATGCCCAAGTTTCTTTTGGATCCCAATTCCAATAAGACCCCCACGCCTCATTAGCCCATACTGCTCCCGAAAGAATACCTGTGGTTAAAAAGATAAATCCTAAACTAATAATACGATAACTCCAACGATCCAATTGTTGAATCACTTGATACCTGTAATAATTTCTAGCGGAAAAACTATTTCGAAAACCATTCTTTTTTTCGTTCATGTATTGGATTTCACTGAAACAAAATGACCCATTTACATTTACAAAATTTTTTCTTTTCAACAAAATCCTTATCACTTTTTGAAATGTAATGACTAGAAGAGCCGTGGATAATAATGATCCACATAAAAGAGCTGCATAGCCCAATACCATCATACTTACGTGCATCATTAACCACTGGACTTGGAGAGCGGGTACTAATATTCCGGATTGATGCATTTTGGTTAAAAAACCCGAAGTCGCAAAGCCTTGGGTAAAAAAAGCACTTGGTGCCGTTATAGCGCTTAAATGATTTTGATTATTTTTAAGATAAAAAATCTTATGAATAATCGATAAACTCCATGAAAGAAAGATTAATGATTCATATAAATCACTTAATGGGAAATGTCTCGAGTAAACCCAACGGGTGATTAATAATCCTGTTAGACAGAAAGCAGTAGCTGTCATCCCCCTTTCTGATGAAGCATCTAGCCCTCGGATTTCATCGACTAAGAAGGTTATTAAATAAATTGTAATTCCAATTGAAACGACCGAAAAGGATATATGCGTTAATATACGCTCCAAAGTTGAAAAGATCATAAAAAAAAAATTAAAAGCGAGAATACCTCAAATATACAGAATGGAAATCATAAATTAAATTCCTTAGAGCACTTTTTTTGTATATCTTTTTACAGATGCTATGCCGCCACTCGGACTCGAACCGAGATGCTCTAGCACTGCTTCCTAAGAGCAGCGTGTCTACCGATTTCACCATAGCGGCTTGCTCGAAATCATAATAACCTATTATTAGTCAATCGTCGAGATTGAAAGAGTCTATTTCAATGGATTTTTATTCATCAATTTGAAATTTGAATGCTTACTAAAAACATTGAAAGGGCGATTTAAAGATTCCGCCCCTTCTTTTGTTGTTTTATTTAATTATTTAGGGTTTCAGTTTTATTTACCTTAACTTTCATAGTTTCTTCTCTGATAAACTAGAACCTTGTAACGGCTGTAAGTAAATAGTTCTAACTTCACTCCAGGGAACAACTCAAAAAGGGTTTCTTTCTTTTTTTTTTTTTTCATTTTTTAGAACTTTTGTGTTTGTGTTGTCGTAATTGTTAGGTTTTTTTCACTATTAATTTGTCCTAGGATTGATCAAATCAATTAGGTATTGGGCTGGACGTATTATAGAAAAAAAAAAAAAAATTCTTATTGTTTATGGTGGGGTGATGGGGAAAATAAGAATCCCCATCCTGGGAATAAAAAATATAGTAAAATAAAAAGAAAGGTGAAACTTTCTAGTTTGTCTTGATTCCGTTTTCAAATCAAAAAAAAAATACTTTTTTTTTTTTTTATTTATTTTGATTTTCGAATTCAGTATACAAATCACTTGGTTCAAAACATTAGAAAAGGGAATGTTTACTTACTTTTTTCGATTTTTATAAATTCTATAGTAGAAATTCGAAACACAATTAACTCATTTTTGAGTCCGGGGGATTCAGATTATTTCAACCTTTTATTATTTATTTGTTGTACAAAAAAAACTTTTTGAATTCCCAGTAGCAAGGGATTTCGCTAACGAAAAAGCCTTCAACGCTGCCCAGTACCCCCCCCTTTTCCAAAGATTTTTACGAATACGTTTTTTTAATATAGAAGTACGTTTTTTTGGAACTGCCATTCAAAAAATAAAAGGTTATTCATTGATCAAATTGGATGTGAAAGACATCTATTGTTAAAACAAATCATTTTTTAGTTTTACGGTTCATTTCATTATCTGTTTATTTTTTCTATACACCAACTACCTTTAGAAAAAATAAATAAATATAAATATGCAAAAATGGCATAAAATCTTACTAGAACAAAAAAAAAAATAAATAAATGGAATAAGGGATTTTTTCAATTTATATTCCCTAAATATTGGAGAATAAAGTAATTCGTATTCCGGAGTTATTGGCGGCACCCTTAGATACCTATTCAAATCGATATCTAGAGGCCGGATTGTGCCATATAACAGAAATCGAATTGGTGAAGTTGATAAAAAAAGAAAAAGCCCTTCCGCCCTTATCTCTGTCTATTTTTGGCATGCTACATTTATCCATGAAAAATACATCGAACAGGTTTTATCTACCCAATCGTTTTTGTCTAGTAATTGGTTATTAAATGTCTTTAATTAAATGTCTTTTATTATAATTATAATAGTAGACAATCAATACGTGCCGAGATGAACTAGTTAATGGTTTTGAATAAACAAAGAATAAACAAACTAATTCGTATTTTATTGGGGAACGATAGGGGTCAGCCTATGATTTATATCAAACTTAATTTTGTGTAATTCTTTCGTCTCTATCTATGGACATAAATTAGTGTAATTAGAGAATAATAAGTAAAGTTTGAATTTGCTCTATCTTCCTAAAAATCTTACGTAGTATAAAGTAGAAAATAATTATTTATTTTTATTTTTGACTAGTAGCTTAGTTAGAACATTTGATTGCTTTTAACTTTTCATTTTTTTGAAGTTGTTGGGAAAGATTCAAAATAACTATGAATAGAAAAATCGAATTTTATTTCAGTTTTTAATACCTTAACCTTAATTTTTTTTTAATCCCTTTTAAATTTAAAAGAGCTAAGAACCGGAGAATCAGAAACACTGAATTAAGAATAAAAAAAAAATTATTATTACTTTATTGATTTTATGGAACATACATATCAATATTCCTGGATCATACCTTTAGTTCCACTTCCAGTCCCTATGTTAATAGGGGTGGGACTTCTATTTTTTCCGACCGCAACAAAACATCTTCGCCGTATGTGGGCTTTTAGTAGTATTTTATTGTTAAGTATAGTTATGATTTTTTCGATCGATCTATCTATTGAGCAAATAGATAGAACTTTGATCTATCAATCCCTAAGGACTTGGACCATCACTAGTGATTTTTCTTTCGAGTTCGGATACTTTATTGATCCACTTACTTCTATTATGTCAATATTAATCACTACAGTTGGAATTCTGGTTCTTATTTATAGTGACAATTATATGTCTCATGATCAAGGATATTTGAGATTTTTTGCTTATATGAGTTTTTTCAATGCGTCAATGTTAGGATTAGTTACAAGTTCGAATTTCATACAAATTTATATTTTTTGGGAATTGGTTGGAATGTGCTCTTATCTATTAATCGGGTTTTGGTTCACACGACCTATTGCGGCAGGCGCCTGTCAAAAAGCATTTGTAACTAATCGTGTAGGGGATTTTGGATTATTATTAGGGATCTTAGGTCTTTATTGGCTAACGGGCAGTTTCGAATTTCGGGATTTGTTCGAAATATTGAATAACTTGATTTATAATAATGAGGTTAACCTTTTATTTTTTACTTTGTGTGCATTTCTATTATTTGCCGGCCCGGTTGCTAAATCCGCGCAATTTCCTCTTCATGTATGGTTACCCGATGCCATGGAAGGGCCTACTCCTATTTCGGCTCTTATCCATGCTGCTACTATGGTAGCGGCGGGAATTTTTCTTGTAGCTCGGCTTCTTCCACTTTTCATAGTCATACCATACGCAAGGAATCTAATATCTTTGATAGGTATAATAACAGTATTTTTAGGAGCTACTTTAGCTCTTGCTCAACAAGATATTAAGAGAGGTTTAGCTTATTCTACAATGTCTCAATTGGGTTATATGATGTTAGCTCTCGGTATGGGGTCTTATCGAGCCGCTTTATTTCATTTGATTACTCATGCCTATTCCAAAGCCTTGTTGTTTTTAGGATCCGGATCAATTATTCATTCAATGGAAGCTATTGTTGGATATTTTCCAGATAAAAGCCAGAATATGGTTCTTATGGGTGGGTTAAGAAAGCATGTGCCGATTACAAAAACAGCTTTTTTATTAGGTACTCTTTCTCTTTGTGGTATTCCACCTCTCGCTTGTTTTTGGTCCAAGGATGAAATTCTTAATGAGACTTGGTTGTATTCGCCGATTTTCGCAACAATAGCTTTTTTCACAGCCGGATTAACCGCATTTTATATGTTTCGAATTTATTTACTTACTTTTGAGGGGCCTTTCAACTTTTGCTTTCAAAATTACAGTGGCAAAAAAAGCAATTCCTTATATTCAATATCGCTATGGGGTAAAGAAGAACCAAAACCGATTAAAAATAAATTTCATTTAGTTGCTTTATTAACAGTGAATAATAATAAAAGGGCTTATTTTTTTGCGAAGAAGCCTCATCGAATTGCTAGTACTGTAACAAATACGCCCTTTATTAATATTTTTCCTTTTGGCACTGCCAAGACTTTTTGTTATCCTCACGAATCAGACAATACTATATTATTTGTTATGCTTGTATTAGTCCTATTTCCTTTGTTTGTTGGAGCGATAGGAATTCCTTTGAATCAAGAAGTAATCGATTCGGATATTTTATCAAAATTGTTAACTCCGTCTATAAATCTTTTACATCAAAATTCAACTCATTTTGTTGATTGGTATGAAGTTGTAAAAAATCCAACCCTTTCCGTCAGTATAACGTATTTCGGAATACTTCTAGCCTACTTTTTATATAAACCCTTTTATTCATCTTTACACAATTGGAACATATTGAATTTTTTTGCTAAAAGAGGACCTAAGAGAATTCTTTGGGACAAAATACTCCATTTTCTATATGATTGGTCATATAATCGTGCTTATATAGATGCTTTTTACACAAGATCCTTAACAGAGGGGA